ATTATTAGTTAATAATGCTAGTGATTGCATTTCTATGTTTATTCTGATAGGAAATAAGATATTCAAATAAAGAATTTTGGATCGAATGACTATTCATCTATTGTATTTTTATGCAAATAGGGGGCAAGAAAACTCTATGGAAAGATGGTGGTTTAATTCGATGGTGTTTAAGAAGGAGTTAGAACGCAGGTATGGAATAAATAAATCAATGGACAATCTTGGTCCTATTGAAAATACTAGTAAAAGTGAAGATCCGAATAGAAAAGCTAAAAACATTCATAGTTGGAGGGGTCGTGACAATTCTAGTTACAGTAACGTCGATCATTTATTCGGCATCAAAGACATTCGGAATTTCATCTCTGATGATACTTTTTTAGTTAGAGATAGTAATGGAGACAGTTATTCTATCTATTTTGATATTGAAAATCAGATTTTTGAAATTGACAATGATCATTCTTTTCTGAGTGAACTAGAAAGTTCTTTTTATAGTTATCGGAATTCTAGTTATCTGAATAATGGATCTACGAGTGAAGATCCCTACTACAATCGTTACATGTATGATATTCAATATAGTTGGAATAATCACATTAATAGTTGTATTGACAGTTATCTTCAGTCTCAAATCTATATGGATACGTCCATTGTAAGTGATAGTAGTGACAGTTACATTTCTAGGTGTATTTTTGGTAAACATACAAATAGTAGTGAAAGCGCGAGGTCCAGTATACGAACCCGCACGAAGAGTAGTGATTTAACTCTAAGAGAAAGGTCTAATGATCTCGATGTAACTCAAAAATACAGGCATTTGTGGGTTCAATGCGAAAATTGTTATGGATTAAATTATAAGAAATTTTTGAAATCAAAAACAAATATTTGTGAACAATGTGGATATCATTTGAAAATGAGTAGTTCAGATAGAATCGAACTTTCGATCGATCCCGGTACTTGGGATCCTATGGATGAAGACATGGTCTCTCTGGATCCCATTGGATTTCATTCGGAGGAGGAGCCTTATAAAGATCGTATTGATTCTTATCAAAGAAAGACAGGATTAACTGAGGCTGTTCAAACAGGCATAGGTCAACTAAATGGTATTCCCGTAGCAATTGGGGTTATGGATTTTCAGTTTATGGGGGGTAGTATGGGATCCGTAGTCGGGGAGAAAATCACCCGTTTGATTGAGTACGCTACCAATAAATTTCTACCTCTTATTATAGTGTGCGCTTCCGGGGGGGCACGCATGCAAGAAGGAAGTTTGAGCTTGATGCAAATGGCTAAAATATCGTCTGCTTTATATGATTATCAATCAAATAAAAAGTTATTTTATGTATCAATCCTTACATCTCCTACTACTGGTGGGGTAACAGCTAGTTTTGGTATGTTGGGAGATATCATTATTGCCGAACCCAATTCCTATATTGCATTTGCGGGTAAAAGAGTAATTGAACAAACATTGAATAAAACAGTACCTGAAGGTTCACAAGCGGCTGAATATTTATTCCAGAAGGGCTTATTCGACCTAATCGTACCACGTAATCCTTTAAAAAGCGTTCTGAGTGAGTTATTTAAGCTCCACGCTTTCTTTCCTTTGAATTAAAATTCAATCAAGTAGAGCACACAAAATTCAATTAGTTTATTTGTAGCAAACAAGTAGTTAGTTTATCAGAATCAAAGTAAATAAGAATGGAGTTTTCTTTGGTGACCTAAGATCTAATTGTAGAAAGAATCAAAAGTTGCGGATAACTCTTTTTTTTTACCTAGAATCCCGATTACTAATTAAGATTAAGAAGTCTCTATCAACAAGATAAAAGAGTGAATTCTTACTTTCGTGAAATTAGGCAAATAAAATAAAATGAATTTCGTCTTATGTATATAATCAAATAGAGAAAAGATAGATATATAGTTTTTTATCTTTCTCTATCTCCCGAAAATCCCATTCTCGCTAAAAATTCCTGTTGGGTCGCATTCTAACGAATCTTTCGATAATCTGTAAGAAACTCTTTCTTTATTAAAAATTCGAAGACAAGAACAAAAGACAAAGAAATGAAGAAAAATAATAAAGTTAATTATCATACATATCTTTCATGTAGAAAGATGAATAAGTCCATTTATTTAGTTCTACATTCCTTGGACTTATTCTATATACTCACTTAGATACTTATTTCTATACTAAGAATTTGAAATTGAATTAATTAATAATAATTACAATTCTTAATTATAATTATTATAAGATATTTTTTTTATAAAAAATAAATAATAGTAGGTACAAATAGTAAATCGAGGTACCCATTTTATGACAACTTTCAATTTTCCCTCTATTTTTGTGCCTTTAGTAGGCCTAGTATTTCCGGCAATTGCAATGGCTTCTTTATTTCTTCATGTTCAAAAAAACAAGATTGTTTAGATCTGATGGGACCCAATCTCATCCGGTTTTTTTTTCAAAACTTAGACTTGTAGCATAACACAGATATCTATTTCGAAAAATATGGTCTAACATGTGATTTCCGCCGAACATAAAGGAAAAAGCTCTTATGCCTGCAGAAAATGATCTATGGGTAAATGAATTCTAGCTAGTTTCAAATAGATCAGGATCACTGGATGCTGGATGGCTAAAATGTAAAGTCGGTGGATCTATAGGTATATCAATATGTATAGTGGGCTCATATGAAGGGTATGTTATTATTTTAGATCTAACCAATTTGATGAATTACTCCTAAAGGTTCACATCAAACTAGTGCTAGTTCACATCAAACTAGTGCTAGTTGATGAGAGTTACTTCGGAAACAAAAAAAGTAAAGTCAAATTCATTTGGGGTATTCTTTCAATTCCAATAAAATGCAATCAGATCAAGTATGAGTTGGCGATCAGAAGATATATGGATAGAACTTATAACGGGGTCTCGAAAACTAAGTAATTTCTGCTGGGCCCTTATCCTTTTTTTAGGTTCATTAGGATTCTTATTGGTTGGAACTTCCAGTTATCTTGGTAGAAATTTGATATCTTTTTTTCCGTCTCAGCAAATCATTTTTTTTCCACAAGGGATCGTGATGTCTTTCTACGGGATCGCGGGTCTCTTTATTAGTTCCTATTTATGGTGCACAATTTCCTGGAATGTAGGTAGTGGTTATGATCGATTCGATAGAAAGGAAGGGATAGTGTGTATTTTTCGTTGGGGATTTCCTGGAAAAAATCGTCGCATATTCCTCCGATTCCTTATAAAAGATATTCAGTCCGTTAGAATAGAAGTTAAAGAGGGTATTTATGCTCGTCGTGTCCTTTATATGGATATCAGAGGCCAGGGGGCCATTCCCTTGACCCGTACTGATGAGAATTTGACTCCACGAGAAATTGAACAAAAAGCCGCCGAATTGGCCTATTTCTTGCGCGTACCAATTGAAGTCTTTTGAGAAATGGAAATATGGGCTGAAGAATCAATGCTTTCTCAGCAGGAGGGAAAAATGCAAGAATCCTCTTTTTTTTTCTATAACATAACTTAACTGAAGTTTCGTCAGAACGTTCAGTCGAGCCAAAGCCGACATATATGGAACAACCATAAAAGAAAACTCTTTTTGTGGTCTTTTATGCGTATACAAATCCACGCAACTCAATTCAACAACAAGTATAACAAATTGAACTAATAGATTCAATTCATCTCATATATCAAACGATTTCGAAAGAAAGAAATTTCTTTTTTTTTTTAAGTTCAATATTTGTTGGAATTGATACTTTAGATGCAGATAAATCATATCTTGTAAATTATTTCTTTTTTGTCAATCAACCTTTTTTTTATCCTTTCTTTTGTATTCCTTAATAACCAACAGTTGGTTTTCTTAATAATGATAACTGGACAATTTCTGTCTTGTTTTGCCACTCATTTTTTTTTGATCATCACAATATCTTTCCCTCAATTATTCTATTCCTGGCTATGGGGAATCGGTGGAATTTTTTCGAAATATTGGATATTTTGATAGAAAAGGAATTCTTTCGTCTCAAAATCTCAATAATATTCATTCCTTAAAGTGCTTCTTTCGTTCATTCGGAGACACTTGTTTCGAATTTGACCAATTGAGATATCTGGAAACAATATTTTTTATTATTTCTTCATTCAAATTCGAAGTGGCGTCTTAGTCTATTTCTGTATTCTTTCTAGATTCAAACAAAATCACAAATAAAATAGATTCATAAGTTTGATATCTTGTATAGAACTCATGTGTGAAAGAAATATTCGATAGATCACATAGAGGCGACGAATGAGGTGGGTTGATTAACAATTCACAGATGAAAAAATGGCAAAAAAGAAAGCATTCACTCCTCTTTTGTATTTTGCATCTATAGTATTTTTGCCCTGGTGGATTTCTCTCTCATTTACGAAAAGTGTGGAATCTTGGGTTACTAATTGGTGGAATACTGGGCAATCTGAAATTTTTTTGAATGATATTCAAGAAAAGAGTATTCTAGAAAAGTTCATAGAATTAGAGGAAATCCTCTTCTTGGACGAAATGATCAAGGAATACTCGGAGACACATCTACAAAAGCTTGGTATAGGAATCCACAAAGAAACGATCCAATTAATCAAGATACACAATGAGGATCGTATCCATACGATTTTGCACTTCTCGACAAATATAATCTGTTTTGTTATTCTAAGCGGTTATTCTATTTTTGGTAATGAAGAACTTGTTATTCTTAACTCTTGGGCTCAGGAATTCCTATATAACTTAAGCGACACAGTAAAAGCTTTTTCAATTCTTTTATTAACGGATTTATGTATCGGATTCCATTCACCCCACGGTTGGGAACTAATGATCGGCTCTGTCTACAAAGATTTTGGATTTTTTCATAATGATCAAATTATATCTGGTCTTGTTTCCACTTTTCCAGTGATTCTCGATACTATTTTTAAATATTTGATTTTCCGTTATTTAAATCGTGTATCTCCGTCACTTGTAGTTATTTATCATTCAATGAATGACTGATAAATGATACACCGATATTAATCT